GAATAATCACATTAATAGTTGTATTGACATTTATCTTGAGTCTCAAATCTTTATTGATACTTACATTGTAAGTAGTAGTGACAATTACAGTAACAGTTACATTTCTAGTTCCGTTTGTGGTGAAAGTAAGGGGTCCGATATAAGTACCAGCACGAATGGTAGCACTATACTAGAAAGTTCCAATGATCTGGATGTAACTCAAAAATACAGACATTTGTGGGTTCAATGTGAAAATTGTTATGGATTAAATTATAAGAAAATTTTCAAATCAAAAATGAATCTTTGTGAACAATGTGGATATCATTTGAAAATGAGTAGTTCAGATAGAATCGAACTTTCGATCGATCCGGATACTTGGGATGCTATGGATGAAGACATGGTTTCTTTGGATCCCATTGAATTTCATTCGGAAGAGGAACCTTATAAAGATCGTATCGATTCTTATCAACGAAAGACAGGATTAACTGAAGCCGTTCAAACAGGCATAGGTCAATTAAACGGTATTCCCATAGCACTTGGGGTTATGGATTTTCAGTTTATGGGGGGTAGTATGGGATCCGTGGTTGGGGAAAAAATAACCCGTTTGATTGAGTACGCTACTAACAAATTTCTCCCTCTTATTATAGTATGTGCTTCGGGGGGGGCGCGTATGCAAGAGGGAAGTTTGAGTTTAATGCAAATGGCTAAAATATCTTCTGCTTTATATGATTATCAATCAAATAAAAAGTTATTCTATGTACCAATTCTTACATCTCCTACTACAGGGGGGGTGACTGCTAGTTTTGGTATGTTGGGAGATATCATTATTGCCGAACCCAATGCCTATATTGCATTTGCGGGTAAAAGAGTAATTGAACAAACATTGAATAAAACAGTACCTGAAGGTTCACAGTCGGCTGAATATTTATTCCAGAAGGGCTTATTCGATCTAATCGTACCACGTAATCCTTTAAAAAGTGTTCTGAGTGAGTTATTTCAGCTCCACGCTTTCTTTCCCGTGAATCAAAATTCAATAGAGCATTAAGCTCCTTTTTTATTTGTAGCAAACAAGTAGTTAGTTTATCAGAATCCAAGTAAAATGAATATGAATGGGGTTTCTTTGTTGACATAAGATCTAAATTGTAAAAAGAATCAAAAGTTGCGAATAACTCTTTTTTATCTATATTCTTGATTACTAATTCAGTTATCAGTTAAGAGGCCTCTATCAACAAGAAAGAAGAGTGAATTCTTATTTTCGTTAAATTAGTAAAATTTAAAATTTTTGTTCTACGTCTTACGTATGTATATATATAAATCCAAATCTATAATTCTAGAATTTAGAAACTATAGATATATTATATTATATATGGTTTTGTACCTTTATATATCTCTCGAGAATCCTATTTTATTTTGACTAAGAATCCCCCTTTTTGGATCGAATTATTTGTAAGAAGCTTTTTCTTTATTAAATGATTAGAAGACAGGAGCAAAAGACGAAGAAAATAAAAAATAATAAAGGCGAGTATCCTACAATATCTTTTACATATCTTTCATGTAGAAATATAGAAAATAGAACGATGAATAAGTCCATTCTATACTCACTTAGATATATACTTAGATCTATACTAATTAAAATTTTAATTTAATTGATTGAATTTAATTATTAATAAATTTAATTATTAATATAATAACAGGTACAAATAGTAAATTGAGGTATCCTTTATATGACAACTTTCGACTTTCCCTCTGTTTTGGTGCCTTTAGTAGGCTTAGTATTTCCGGCAATGGCAATGGCTTCTTTATTTCTTCATGTTCAAAAAAATAAGACTGTTTAGATCTGATGGGCCCAACTCTCATCCATTTTTTTTTCAAAACTAAGACTTGTATCATAACGCAGATATCCATTTAGTGGAATAAAGTATAACATGCGGCGCTTCCGTCGAACATAAAGGAGGGGCTCTTAGGCCTGTAGAAAGATGATATGGGGGTAAATAAATTCTATCTATTTGAAAAAATATCAGGATCGCCAGATGGCTGAACTGTAAAGTCGGTGTATCTATATGTATATCGATGGGATCATACGAAGGGTATGTTTTTATTTTAGATCTAACTAATTTGATAAATTTCTCTTAAAGGTTCACATCAAACTAGTACTAGTTGATGAGAGTTACTTCGGAAACAAAAAGAGTAAAGTCTAGGGTATTCTCTCAATTCCAATAAAACGAAACCGGATCAAGTATGAGTTGTCGATCAGAACATATATGGATACAACCTATAACGGGGTCACGGAAAACAAGTAATTTCTGCTGGGCCATTATCCTTTTTTTAGGTTCATTAGGATTCTTATTGGTTGGAACTTCCAGTTATCTTGGGAGAAACTTGATATCTTTATTTCCGTCTCAGCAAATCCTTTTTTTTCCACAGGGGATTGTGATGTCTTTCTATGGGATCGCGGGTCTCTTTATTAGCTCCTATTTGTGGTGCACAATTTCGTGGAATGTAGGGGGTGGTTATGATCGATTTGATAGAAAAGAAGGAATGGTGTGTATTTTTCGTTGGGGATTCCCTGGAAAAAATCGTCGCATCTTCGTTCGATTCCTTATAAAGGATATTCAGTCCGTCAGAATAGAAGTTAAAGAGGGTATTTATTCTCGCCGTGTCCTTTATATGGACATCAGAGGCCAGGGGGCCATTCCCTTGACTCGTACTGATGAGAATGTTACTCCACGGGAAATCGAACAAAAAGCTGCCGAATTGGCCTATTTCTTGCGTGTACCGATTGAAGTATTTTGAGAAATGAGCTGAGAGAATGAATGCTTTCTCAGCAGGAAGGAAAAACTAAAAAATCCCCCCTTTCTATACCATAACTTAACTGAAGTTTCTTCATAACGCTCATTCTAGTCAAAGAAGACGTATACGTAACGTAACAACCACAAAACAAAACTCTTTTTGTAGTCTTTTATGTGTATGGAAATCTACACAGCTTAATTCAATAACAAAAACAAAATAAGTAACAAATCCAAAAAATGGATTCATCTTTTCTATTTTATATCAAAGCATTTGGAAATACATAAATTTTTTTGAATCCAATATTTGTTGGAATTGACAGTTTAGATTCTGATATATCCTATTTTTAAAAAATTATTTATTTTTTGTAAATTGAGGTTTCTTTTTATACTTTCTTTTGTGTTCCTTAATGACCAAACATCTTCTATTTTAATGATAACTAGTCAATTTCTGTATTGTTTTTCCACTCCTTTTTGATCAGCACAATATTTCTTATATTATTCAAAAATTTCACTGACTACTCAGAGTCCGGAATAAGAAAATGGAGGGAAATTTTTGAATAATATAAGATATTTTGATATAATGATAGAAAATAATATTCATTATCTGGAAACAATATAATATTTTTTTGTTAATTATTTGAATTCGAAGTGGATTCTTAATCTATTTCTGTATTCTTTCTACATTCAAAGACTAACTCCGAAATCACAAATAAAAAACAGTGAATAGATTCATAGGTTCGATACTTTGTAATAGAACTAACTCATGCACGAGAAAAACATTGGATCGTGTAGAATCAACTAATGAAGTCGGTTCATTCAAAATTCATAGACGAAATGAAAAATGGCAAAAAAGAAAGCATTCACTCCTCTTTTCTATCTTGCATCTATAGTATTTTTGCCCTGGTGGATTTCTCTCTCATTTAATAAAAGCCTGGAATCTTGGGTTACTTATTGGTGGAATACTAGGCAATCTGAAATTTTTTTGAATGATATCCAAGAAAAGAATATTCTAGAAAAATTCATAGAATTGGAGGAAATCCTTCTCTTGGAGGAAATGATCAAGGAATACTCGGAGACACATCTACAAAACCTTCGTATAGGAATCCACAAAGAAACGCTCCAATTAATCACGATACACAACGAGGATCGTATCCATACGATTTTGCACTTCTCGACAAATATAATCTGTTTCGTTATTCTAAGCGGTTATTCTATTTTGGGTAATGAAGAACTTGTTATTCTTAACTCTTGGGCTCAGGAATTCCTATATAACTTAAGTGACACAATAAAAGCTTTTTTGATTCTTTTATTAACAGATTTATGTATCGGATTCCATTCGCCCCATGGTTGGGAACTAATGATTGGCTTTATCTACAAAGATTTTGGATTTGCTCATAATGATCAAATTATATCTGGTCTTGTTTCTACTTTTCCGGTCATTCTAGATACTCTATTTAAATTTTGGATTTTTCGTTATTTAAATCGTGTTTCTCCGTCACTTGTAGTGATTTATCATTCAATGAATGATTAAAAAAGGATCTACTAATATTAATCCAACTCAATTCTAACGTTTCTTACTTTGTAGTTGTACATAAGCAAAGCATGGAAAATCATACTTACTCTTTCTATTTCTACCCATCCCAAAGATATATATTAATTAATTAAATATTAATTAATATTATTTATTCCAGTAAAATTATTAAATTATTCCAGTAAATAGCAGAATCGCGGATAGGGAACTAGGTTAGCGACCTACCAAATTTATTGTAGACATTTTTGGGCTCAATGGTTGGACCATGCAAAATAGAAAGACTTTTTCTTGGATAAAGGAACAAATTACTCGATCCATTTCCGTATCGCTCATGATATATATCATAACTCGGCCAGCCATTTCAAGTGCATATCCCATTTTTGCACAGCAGGGTTATGAAAATCCACGAGAAGCGACTGGCCGTATTGTATGTGCCAATTGCCATTTAGCTAATAAGCCCGTGGATATTGAAGTTCCACAAACGGTACTTCCGGATACTGTATTTGAAGCAGTTGTTCGAATCCCTTATGATATGCAAGTAAAACAAGTTCTTGCTAATGGTAAAAAAGGTCCTTTGAATGTAGGGGCTGTTCTTATTTTACCGGAGGGTTTTGAATTAGCTCCTGCCGATCGGATTTCCCCCGAGATGAAAGAACAGATAGGCAATCTGTCTTTTCAGATCTATCGCCCCAATAAAAAAA